TAAATATTTCAAATATTCAAATCAAGAAGTTACAATTGGTCAAATCATATCAAAGAAAAAGATTAATTACTAGTCTCTGAAAATTCAATTCAAATTAGCCGTATTTTTACCGAGTTTGACCAGTTAATAGAAAAAAAATCATATTCTTCTTCTTTTTTCTATTTTTAGTAATATTTTATGTCATTTTCACATATCTTTAACCTATGTATTTTTCTTTTTATAACGAATTTATTTTCTAGAAAATAAATTCCTAATGAATAGGAAAGTACGGATTCATTTTGAATAATAGATGTCTTTCACATCCAGCTATAACAATGAGTAATCTCTTAATTTTTATTTAAATGTCAGTTCCAAAAAAACGTACTTCTGCATCAAAAAAGCATATTCGTAAAAATATTTGGAAAAGGAAGGGATATGGAACAGCGTTAAAAGCATTTTCCTTAGGGAAATCTCTTTCTACCGGGAATTCTAAAAGTTTTTTTGTACGAAAAAAAAATAAGTAATAAAACGTTGGAATAATCGGAATTGCCTTGACTGAAAAAATTGACTCATTTCTAAAATCAAATTAATGAATTCCATTACCTATTGATTAACTCAATAGGTAATGGAATTCGCCCCGCTCTTAGAATATGTAGAATAAGAATTCTTCTGTTTACCTTACTCAATTCAATTCAAAAAAATAAAAAAATACTTTCTTTTTGTTGACAAAAGAATAAACAAAAGATACTCCATTTTATTTTTAGTATATTTTCTCATTTCCAAGGCGGGTAGTGTTATTTTCCTCATCAACCTATTTGTTACAATAATAAAACTTTTTATTTTTTCTCTATATCCACTTTTTCTCTCTATCTATAGAAGAGCAAATAGAGAATCTTGAATATTTAGTTACTAAAATCATTGAAACTAATTGGTTCCAATTTTAAACGCTTTTGTGTAACTTTCTAACTTTTTGATTTTCTCAGAATTCCTATATACACCCCCATATATCTCTCGCAATCAACCCAATCAAGAAAATCAAAAACACTTAGTGAAGAGAGTCTGGATAAATAATGTATCAATTTTTAGTGATCCGAAATAGGTTTTTTCTTTTGTATTCATAATGGATTTTTTTTTAGTTCTATCCTATTAATTGATAATAAAACTATCCAGTTTTAAAGAGTTCAAGTTGAGGAGAGTATAAAATACACGAAAATCTTAAGAAAACTAAGACCCTAAACTAAAATAATGAACCTTCAAATACCTATTTGAACTAATTTTGATTCATCCATTTGAATCTTTCCTAAAAAATATTGCAACCAATTGAATTCTTCAATCTAGACGATTGCTTATTCATAGGCTATTATGAGTTCAAGACAAGCCGCTATGGTGAAATTGGTAGACACGCTGCTCTTAGGAAGCAGTGCTAGAGCATCTCGGTTCGAGTCCGAGTGGCGGCATGCCATCTTCTAAAAAAACGAAATAGATCCTATAATGAATTCAATTCCTGATTTCTTGTAATTAAAGAACTACTCTATTTTTAAGATTTTTATGATATTTTCAACCTTAGAGCATATATTAACTCATATTTCTTTTTCGATCGTTTCAATTGTAATTACAATTTATTTGATAACCTTTTTAGTCGATGAAATCATAAAACTCTACGATTCGTCAGAAAGGGGCATGATAATGACTTTTTTCTGTATAACAGGATTATTAGTTACTCGCTGGATTTATTCGGGACATTTTCCACTAAGTAATTTATATGAATCATTAATCTTCCTTTCATGGAGTTTCTCCCTTATTCATATAGTTCCGTATTTCAAAAAAAAAAAAAAAAATTTAAGCACAATAATAGGCCCAAGTGCTATTTTTACCCAAGGCTTTGCTACCTCAGGTCTTTTAACTGAAATACACGAATCTACAATATTAGTACCCGCTCTTCAATCCCAGTGGTTAATAATGCATGTAAGTATGATGATATTGGGCTATGCAGGCCTTTTATGTGGATCATTATTATCAGTAGCACTTCTAGTCATTGCAGTTAGAAAAAACAGAAAGTTTTTTTTTACAAGTAATCATTTATTAAATTTAAATGGGTCATTTTTCTTTGGTGAAATCGAATACATGAATGAAAGAAGCAATGTTTTACAAAATACTTCTTTTTTTTTTCCGAAGAATTATTACAGGTCTCAATTTATTCAACAATTGGATTATTGGAGTTATCGGGCTATTAGTCTAGGATTTATCTTTTTAACCGTAGGGATACTTTCTGGAGCAGTATGGGCTAACGAAGCATGGGGATCATATTGGAGTTGGGACCCAAAGGAAACTTGGGCATTTATTACTTGGATCGTATTCGCGATTTATTTACATATTCGAACCAATATAAAGTGGAAGGGTATAAATTCCGCAATTGTGGCGTCTATTGGCTTTCTTATAATTTGGATATGCTATTTTGGGGTCAATCTATTAGGAATAGGGCTACATAGTTATGGTTCGTTTACATTAACATCTAATTGAA